ATCCCTGCAGATATTTCTCTTTCTAACCAAACAATTACTAGTACACCCAGTGTGATTCCTAATACAAGAATGAAAATAGGGACAAGCATCCATATGATCCCATAAACTTCTTTTAAGGATTCCAATGTGAAAAAAGAATGGATAGCTTCTATTTCTGTTATATCAATTATCATTTCAACGATCAACTTCTCCCATAATGATATCTATACTACCTAGTATCGTCATAATATCAGCCAATTTCATTCTTTTAACTAACTGCGGCAGAATTTGCAAGTTGATAAACCCTGGCGGTCGGATTTTCCATCTCCAAGGAAAAACACTCTGATCCCCGATCAGAAAAATTCCCAATTCTCCTTTTGGTGCTTCGACTCTTACATAAAGTTCTTGCTTGGATAATTCAAAAGTCGGAGAAGGTTTTTTACTAATAAATCGATATTCAAAATCATTCCATTCAGGGTCTTTTATTCTATCAAAGCGCCGGCTTTCTAAATTCTCATAGGGCCCCCCCGGAATTCCTTCCAGGGCCTGTTGGATAATTTTTATGGATTCTGTCATTTCGCCGATTCGTACTAAATAACGAGCTAATGAATCTCCTTCTTTTTGCCATTGAATCTCCCAATTAAATTCGTCATAACACTCATAACGATCAACTTTACGAAGATCCCATTGTATTCCGGAAGCTCGTAGCATTGGCCCTGATAAACCCCAATTTAATGCTTCTTCTCCGCCAATAATCCCTACGCCTTCAACTCGTTCTAAAAAAATAGGATTTCGTGTAATAAGTTTTTGATATTCAGCAACCCCAGTTAAAAAATAATCGCAAAAATCCAAACATTTATCTATCCAGCCATGAGGTAGATCAGCAGCGACTCCTCCGATACGAAAATAATTATGCATCATGCGCATACCGGTAGCAGCTTCGAATAGGTCATATATCAATTCTCGTTCTCGCAAAATATAGAAAAAGGGGGTCTGTGCCCCAATATCTGCCATAAAAGGGCCAAGCCATAACAAATGGGAAGCGATACGACTCAATTCCAGCATAATAGCTCTAATATAGCTAGCCCTTTTAGGTACTTGAATATTGCCCAGCTGTTCAGGTCCATTTACGGTTATTGCTTCTGTAAACATAGTAGCTAAATAATCCCAACGTGTTACATAAGGCAAATATTGTATAATTGTTCGATTTTCCGCAATTTTTTCCATTCCTCTATGTAAATAACCCAATATAGGTTCACAGTCAATAACATCTTCACCGTCGAGAGTAACGATTAGTCGAAGAACACCGTGCATTGATGGGTGGTGAGGGCCCATATTGACTATCATGAGGTCGTTTCTTGTAGTTGGTGCAATCATAAGTTTTTCCTGAGTCAGTCTTCCATGCATTGCTGAAAGTCAAAAGAAGTTTATCAAATTTTAAACGACTAAGCTCATTAAGACTAAGCTCGTCAAATGGTATCATGCTTCAAATTAACGAGTTTTTATTTCTCGAATATCCAACTCATCAATTAATTCTTTATAGCGTCCTCTATTTCTTTTTGCCAAATAGGCTAGTAGTCGTTGACGTTTTCCCAAAATTTTTCGCAAACCTTTCTGAGATGAAAAGTCTTTTTTGTGAAATTCCAAATGTGAAGTAAGTCTCCTTATCTTAGTGGTGAAACTGAATACTTGAAATTCAACAGACCCTCTATTTTCTTTGTTTTCTTTTTCAGAAATAATAGAAATTACTGAATTTTTTGCCATAAAAAACTCTCCTTTCCCCTTGTACAGATATGGATTTTACCGATTAGTAATAAGTAATAATAATGCCATTAATTTTGATGTTGTATATACAATAATTTAATTCAAATAACTCCTATTTTTCTGAATTCAAACCAATCAGTCGAATTTGAAATTGGATTTAGATAGGAATAGAAAAAGATTGGTACATTTTCGCATCGAATAATTTACACCTAAAATTAAGAAGCTTCTGTTGACTCATTTCGAAAACGAATTGAGATATTATTCATAATTTATTTCATATTGAATACTAGAATCAGATGTGAGACAAGAAAAGTATGTGATCTGTATATTATATTTGTTTACTTTCATTTGATATACCCTATATTTATATTATATATAGATTAATATAGATTATATATAGGGTATATAGAAATGGGGTCTAGGATATATATAGAAAATTGTATTATTCACAGAATTTCAATCGCGGATACAGATGTATTCTTAACATACTGAAACGACTGCCATTATTGGTATCAAACCAATAGCGATTCATACAAGCTAAATCTTCTAATCGATAATTAGGCCAAAGAAAAAGCTTTAATTTCATTAATTGATTTTTCTCTCTATCAAGATAGTTATTGTCATGTGAAACTCGACTGCTGTTTTTTATGTTCTTTCTATTCAAAAATACTCGATTTCTATCTATATAATTTTCATTCTTTGAATTGAAACAAATTAGAATTCTCACTTTTCTACGACGTTTAAACGATAAAATATTTTCCGGAACAAGTAAATCAAAATGATTTTTGTTTCTATTTTCAGTTATTCTTTGATGTGGTGAAATTGTTTCATCCAAATTTGTCCTAGAAAAATATCTTTGCTCTTGATATTTTTTATTAATTTGATGCTTACTTTTATGAAGCAACGAAATACCTATTGTTTGGTACATAATAAATTGTCCGTCTTTTTTTCCAGACAAACGAAGCGGTTCTACAATCAATACCCCCTTCTTCATCAATTCTGAAAGAGTTAAATTCTTTTGAATCAGCATTCTATCCAAACTTATTTCTCTCTTTTGAATGGAGGATATCGTAATTTTTCTTGGATCTATCAGTCTAAGCAGAAGACAATATACCTTGATATTATTGATCATTCTTTGATTCAAAGTTGTGTCCCATCTCAATTGAAAAAGCAAATAACGTTTCAGGAAGAACTCGAGTTCTGCTTCTGTATTGCTTTTGTATTGTTTTCTATTTTTCTCCTTTTTCATGTCCAAGCTTACATAATTATCTTCAATATCTTTTTGTTGTGAGAGAACGAATCCACGATCTACTTGGCTTATAGGTTCTTGTTCTTCTTGATTTCGTTGCTTTTTATTTGAGGCTATCAACAAATTTCTCTTTTCATTAATCTTTTTATTTTCACTACTATTTAAAAGAAGTAATTTGCTTGGTATAAACCAAGGTTTCGTTTTATATGCCTTGTAAAGTAACACAAATTCTGGGAAGAGCCAAAATCCAAGATTCGATATGGGGCGCTTTAGGATTTTTTCATTCATTCCCATCCAATCAAAAAACCCTTTGTGGGAATTTTGTGAATTGGTTTCTGGAATCATAAGATAAAAAAGGTTTTTTTGAGAAATTATTTGAGAGTTGTTAGTAGGAATTTTAGTATTTTGCTTCCTATTGGTATCAATTATAATCCAGGCCTCAATATCTTCTTTTTGTCTAAGATAAAAATGGAAAAATTTCCAATCAAAGTTTTTTCTATCGGCCGATTTTTCCATATATGGAATATCAACCTGTCCTAGATCATTTTGAAGAGGGATATTCCTCAGTATATCAAAAAGGGCTATTTTAGACCTGTTATAAGTATAAGAAATTTCTTGGTTCTTATTTCCTTCAAAGGGAGATCTATAAAAAAAGCATTCCGTTTTATTTTCATAATTAATAAATTTATATGATAAAAGATTATATCTATAATATTTTCGAAAATTAATTTTTTCGTTAGATAATAAATCTATTTCCGATTTTTTTTTGGAACCAACTAATTGGTTTTTTTCATATGAATCCCGTTTGATTAAATTTTCCTTTTTAGTTATACAACACTGGTGAACTCTATTTCGACATTTTTCTGGTATTAATCTAGACCATCCGATCTGAGATAAATGGTATTGATAATGTCCTTTTAACCAGTTTTTCCATTGATTCGTTTTATAGCTCGGAAGTTTCTTATTTGTTAATTTCGAATGAATCATTCCTTGGCTTTCAAAAGAATCCTTTATTTTAGGCTTAAGAAGAGGGGGGATTCTTTGATATTGAACAACAGATCTTACCAAGTTCCTAATTTGAGTTTGTGATAATTTGTAAAATACATATGCCTGTGACACGTAGGATAAGTCATAAAAAATACGTGAATTTTCTTTAATATTATTAATATTATCAAATGGCTTTTTTATAGTCGAAATAAACGTAATTGGAGTTTTCTTTTTTTTATTAATTCTTTCTTGTTTTCTTTCATTATTGTAAATCGATTTATCAATAATTTTTTTTGTTACTTTAAGAAAAAGGTTTGTATTTATTCTGGGAATATTAATGATAGATAAAAATAGATCTGTGTAGATTTTTTCAATGAAAAATTTTAAAAAACGGGGTAATTGATAGATTAATCGAGCATTTCTTCTTTTTAATATTTGCCATTTTTTGAATCTTTTAGCATTATAATTTGTTTTGTTAGGACTAAGATTATTTATTCTTGGAGTTACTTTTTTTTTCTCTTTTGAGAGTCTTTCTATTTGATTTCGAATTTTACTTGTTCGATCAGCGAGATCCTTCGTTTTTTTTTCTGTCAATGGGGAATTTGCCGAACCCGGAGATGCAATTTGAGTAAATGATTCGTGAATTATCTGACTGTTTGAATCTTTTTGTTCCTTAATTTCGCTTAATTTATATACTTCTCTTAATCTAAATAATAGAATTGGATTTACTTTTGAAAGTTCTTTTATTATTTTTTTTATAAAAATAACACCTATGATAACCCATTTTTTGATTTCTTTTGAAACTTTTCCAAGTAATTTTGTTTTTTCTTCAAAAACGTTTACAACTCGAAAATACTTCTTTTCAGATTTAGCAATTTTTTTTTTGAATTCCTTTAAAATAGCTTTAAAAAGCGAAGGACGTTTTCGGGGTGGACCAAAAGGAAGTTCTGCTTCCATTCCCCAAATTGTTAAAAAACAAAAATCATTTTTTTCTTTTTTCTTTAGATCTTTCTGAGAGGAT